CCTAATCGTTTGAATCTTTATTCCTGAGTCTATAAATTATGTGTCCCCTCGTTCAATCATAACTATTTATGTTAATTTTGATCCTATCCCCCGGTAGTGTTCGTATAAAAGTACCTCGTATCCTTCCTGAAAGATAACCCAGGATCAGATCTTCATTATCTACAATGAATTCGAAATATACCATTTTCAAGTGATTCAGTGATTAAACCTTGGTAAGTCGATTTTTTTTTCTTTCATTCTATATACCTATCCCTTTTTTCAAAAAAAAAACTTAAGTTTTAAGTTAGGGAGTTCCTTATCCGCGGATACCAGAAAGATTACCATATATAACACAAAATTTCTCCCCCTATTCTTTCTAATCGAGTCTCTCGGTCTGTCATTATACCTCGAGAAGTGGAAAGAATTACAATCCCCATCCCTCCTAAAATCCTAGGAATTTTGTGATAGTGGGAATAGATTCGTAGGCCGGGTCGACTAATACGTTTTAAAATAGTTCTATATGGGCCTTTCCTATTTCTTCTATGTCGCAGCGTTGAAACCAAGAAATTTTTATGACTTTCTCGATGTGTTCTTACATTTTCAATAAAGCCTTCTTGTAGAAGTATTTTCACAATGGTTTCGGTAATTTTCGTAGATGCAACTCGAACCGTTCTCTTTTTATCCATGTCAGCATTCCGTATAGCCGTTATTAGGTCTGCAATAGTATCCTTGCCCATGACTCAAATTATTAGTGCCTCCGAATTTTCATCTAATCAACATGTTCTACTTTCTTTTTTTTTTTTTTAAGGTATATGCGTGAGACACAATCTACTAATCAATTCTACAAAGTCAAGTCATTTTCGTTGAATCTTTTTCAGATACCCTACTAAATCATAGTCTCATCTAGTAGTAATAGTAGGTATTTATAATACTTCAGGAGCTAATGAAACTATTTTCGTAAAATTCAACTGTCTCAATTCCCGAGCGATCGCACCAAAAACTCGAGTTCCTTTTGGATTTCCTTCTTTGTCAATGACAACTGCCGCATTGTCATCATATTTTATTATCATACCGTTGTCACGTTTGAGTTCTTTACATGTACGGACAATTACAGCTCTGATCACTTCTGATCTTTGTAGAGACGTGTGGGGAACTGCTTCTTTGATTACAGCAACAACAACGTCACCGATATGAGCATATCGTCGATTACTAGCTCCTATGATTCGAATACACATTAATTCTCTAGCCCCGCTGTTGTCTGCTACATTTAAATGGGTTTGAGTTTGAATCATTTTTTTTTCTTTGCCCTTTGCATGAAAAAAAAGGAAGAAATATTTTTTGTTCATAAAAAAAGTAAAAAACCTAAGTTGTTTTTTCATCACGAAGGTCCCTTTATTTTGGTTACACATTCCGATCCCGCAATAATGAATTGTGTTTGTATAGGCATTTTGGACGCAGCTATTGTAATCGCTTCTCTGGCTACCATTTCTGATATTCCGCCCATTTCATAAAGTATTTGACCTGGTTTAACAACAGATACCCAAAATTCGGGAGAGCCTTTCCCCGAACCCATGCGTGTTTCGGTGGGTCTTACTGTAACAGGTTTGTCGGGAAATATACGTATCCATATTTTTCCACCACGACGCGCATATCGTGTCATTGATTTTCGGCCCGCTTCTATTTGTCTAGATGTAATCCAAGCAGGTTCAAGTGCCTGAAGAGCGTATCTACCGAAACAAATACGATTGCCTCGAGAAGCTATTCCCTTCATTCTTCCTCTATGTTGTTTACGGAATCTGGTTCTTTTGGGGTTATAGTTGATGGTTCTTTCTCAATGCCATCTCTACTGCAGAACCGGACATGAGAGTTTCTTCTCATCCAGCTCCTCGCGAATGAAACGAGAAAAAAAAAAAAAATTACCAAAAATTCTTGATACCAGAGTCTGCCCATATCATTTAGCTTTCGCCGAGCTCATAAGAAGAGAGACGGCTTGAATAGTTGGCTCGTCAATCTAGCTTAGGAATAGCAAAATGTGAACCAAAGCTCTGCGGGGCTAATGATTAGGAAATCTGGGGATTTTTTGAGATCGAATCTCTCACGTAGAAATTGTTATACCCTGCTTGTCTATGTATAGAAAATTCGAAGTTGATTTCTATTGAAATGAAATATTTTTTTTGTGTTTTTTATTAAAGTATAATGCAAAAAAGAAAATTGATTGAGGAAATCGGCCCAAAACTTAGCAATAATTCCAATAATCTTTCGCGGGCGAATATTGACTCTTTTAATCTATTATATCTTTTATTCGTAGGGTCATCCCATGACCTCTCAGAATAAATGAATTGATTCTTGGTTCGTTCCGCCATCCCACCCAATGAATCATTAGGATTCGTTTTCAATAGAATCCTTTGGAGTCACAGGTTCTGTCGTTCCCACCGCTTCTCAATTAATGGCTAGGTCCAAACTTTGCAATAGAGCTTCTAATTTCATTTGTTCCTGAGCCAATCTCCTCAGTCTTTATTGACTCGGGGCTCTTTTTTTTTTTTCTTATGAATTAGATGCATGCATCTAATCTAATTACTAATTCTGGACGAATCTATATCTATGCTTTATTACATTGCCTTTTTTTTTTATGAGATGATTCATAGACCATACATCATATTGGAATTATATATCATTAATATTTTCTTTTTTTTTCTCTCACCCTTCCATATTATCCGTATCCCTTTTTGCTTTACAACTTTCTGATCTGATTGATTTCTTTTTGTATCTTATGTCAAAAATATTTTTTTTTTTTTCAGTTGCTACAACGATATGATCGATTCATCATATAGTGACTGGTTCCTTAGATCCAGATAATAGGAAGCAATGGGTTGGTTATTATATTAGTTCTATAATTATTAGTTGATACTACGGGCTAGTCCCCCTTTTAATCCTAACCTAAATCTCAAAAAAAACCAACGAGTCACACACTAAGCATAGCAATTCTACCAAAAATTCAATCAATTTTTTATTCAAAACCCCTTTAGAATTCAAATTAGACTCGAAGAATTCTAATTTCTCTGTTTTTTTTTTATTGAACGAAAAAATAACAAACTCCTTCATTATTTTTGTGTTCCATTCTTTCTTTCATTTCCAGATAGATTGGATAGAAGGTAAAGATAATCAAAGGGCCATTACCGCTCGTCTGTAAATATCCAAATTTTGATGCCCAGTGCTCCATAAATAGTTCGAACTGTATAGGAACAATAGTCAATTTTCGCTCGAATGGTTTGCAGGGGAACCCTACCTTTTCTAATCCATTCGACACGTGCAATTTCGTTTCCTTCAATACGTCCTGCGATTTGGATTTGAATTCCCTTTGTCCCTGTTTTTTCAGTTAATTCAATAGCCTTTTGTATGGCCTTTCGAAAAGGAACTCTATTCTTTAATTGTTCGGCTAGATATTCTGCAAGAATTTTAGGGTGTCCATAAGGTTCTTTAATTCTTATTATTGCAATGTTAACTTTTCGGTTTAGAGAATTGAGAGAGTTACATATTGTTTGTACATTGCTCTGTAATTCTTTAATTGCTTGAGATTTCTCCTCTTTTAATAAGTTTGGGAATCCCATATATATAATGACCTGGATCAGGTCGATGCCTTTTTGAATCTCTATACGTCCAATTCCCTCGACACCGGCGGATATTCTCATATTTTCTTGTAAAAAATTCTGAATATAATCCCGTATTTTTTTATCTTCCTGGAGTCCCTCAAAATAATATTTTGGTTGTTCAAACCAAAGGGAATGATGGCTTTGGCTTGTACCAAGCCTGAAACCTAGTGGATTTATTTTTTGTCCCATATGGCCTCGCGCTTGCTATTAGCCCATATCATTCTGTCCTGATTTATCATATTGTATAGCATATAGTGATACCTCTCTTGAATATCTATAAACAGCTCTTTATATATCCATCCCCCTTTTTTTGACCATATGGCAAACTTTCTCTCTTTGGATATATCTTGCAATACAATAGTTATATGGCAGGTAGGCCTTTTTATCGGATAACTATGTCCTTTAGCTCGAGGTTTTAACTTTTTCACAATAGTACCCTCGTTCACTTCGGCTTGACTAATAATTAAAGACGTTTTGTTGAAACCCCGATTGTGAGCAGCATTTGCTGCAGCGGAAGAAACTAATTGAAAAATCGGATAACGTGCTCGATACGGCATGAGTTCTAGTATCATAAGTGTTTCGTCATAGAGGCGCCCCCGAATCTGATCAATTACTCTTCGCGCTTTGTGAGCAGACATAGGTATATGTTGACCTAAGGCGTATACTTCTACCTCTGGTTCTATCTTTATCATAAGGTTCACCTCTCATCAATAAAGGATGAGCACCTATATTCACTTTATTAACATTAACGACGAGATTTTTTATCACTTCTCGTATGCCCCCGGAAAGTCAGAGTAGGTGCGAATTCTCCCAATTTGTGACCTACCATACTATCTGTTATATAAATAGGCAAATGCTCTTTTCCATTATGAATAGCAATTGTATGGCCGATCATTATGGGTATAATGGTAGATGCCCGGGACCAAGTTATGATTATTTCTTTTTCTGCCCTTATGTTGAGCTTCTCAATTTTTCTCAATAAATGATTAGCTACAAAAGGATTTTTTTTTAGTGAACGTGTCACGGCTACTTACTCCTATCTTTTTTTTTGTAAAGACTTTATTTTATTTTGTAAGGACAAAGAGACCTATTTGATTTTCAATTTTGATTTTCAATGTTCTCCTATTTACTACGGCGACGAAGAATCAAACTATCACTATATCTATTCCTTTTTCTACTTCTTCTTCCAAGCGCAGGATAACCCCAAGGGGTTGTGGGTTTTTTTCTACCAATCGGGGCCCTCCCTTCCCCACCCCCGTGGGGATGGTCTACGGGGTTCATAACGACCCCTCTTACTACAGGACGCTTGCCTAGCCAACGCTTAGATCCGGCTCTACCTAATTTTTTCTGGTTCACCCCAACATTACCCACTTGTCCGACTGTTGCTGAACAGTTTTTGGATATCAAACGGACCTCTCCAGATGGTAATTTTAGTGTGGCTGATTTACCCTCTTTTGCTATCAGTTTCGCTACAGCACCCGCAGCTCGCGCTAATTGTCCCCCCTTTCCAAGTGTGATTTCGATGTTATGTATGGCCGTGCCTAAGGGCATATCGGTTGAAGTAGATTCTTCCTATTGATCAATCAAAATCCCTTCCCAAACTGTACAAGCCTCTTCCAAAGCATACGGCTTTCTGGATGTATGTGATGATATCTAGGTAGATGGATCCTATCTTATATAAATCGTATGATGAAGTACCATAGGAGTTGAGATAAAGGAGTCCAAAAATCTGCCGAATCGAATCACTCATGTTATGATCTTCTACATCCTAGGTCTCTCTGTTCCTTCATCTGGCTTATGTTTTTCATGTAGCACTCAGACCGAATGACTCTATCAAATTACGTCAAAACTTTCACATATTTCAGGTAACGTAGGAGACATCTCTACTTTTCCCCCGGGGGTCGAATTCTCAATGCTTGGCTTTCAATTCGCCTCTGACCATCAAATGAAATGTGAATAACTCGTCCTCCTCTCTTTGAAACAAGGGGCGCTTCCGGTTCTGTCGGTGCTTCAAACAATTATGTTTTCTCCATATTACCATATCTCTAGAGTCAATAATTTTCTATAAGGAACTACTGAACTCAATCACTTGCTGTTGTTACTCTTCAGTTTTCTGTTGAGGTCTATCCCGTAGAGGTACTCAATTTGGGTGGGTGATCGATTTCTAGGTTTCGTCGTAAACCTAATTGGTTACTTCCAATTACGTAAATTAATAGTTCAAACCGCACTCAAAGGTAGGGCATTTCCCATTGAGATAGGAACTTCTGTACCAGAAAGAATGGTATCCCCAATTAGAGCCCCCCTGGGATGTAAAATATATCTCTTCTCACCATCCCCATAGTGTATGAGACAAATGTATGCATTTCGATTAGGGTCGTATTCTATGGTTACGATTCTACCAGATATGTCTTTTTTATTTCGTTGAAAATCTATTTTACGGTATAGACGTTTATGACCTCCCCCTCTATGCCTTGAGGTAATGATTCCTCTGGCATTACGACCTTTACCACAACGACGCTGTCCAGAGATCAAATTGTTTCGTGGATTGGATTTCACTTGAATTCCAACAGTTGCATTTCGCGTGTTCGGGGTAGAAGTTTTATATAAATGTATCGCCGTGTTATGAAGTATTTTGAGTGAAATTCATTTCTTTTCTTTCTAAGCTAATAGATGGAATAGAATAACCCGCTTGAAGCGTAATAATCATACGTTTGTAATGCATTTTATGCCCTCTAAGGGGTCTCCTTCTTCGACTCTTTCCCGGGATTCGATGACTATTCATAGCTATTACCTTGACACCAAAAAAGAGTTCGACCCAACGCTTTATTTCTGTCCTAGTTGACTTTGATTCGACATTAGAAGTATATTGATTCTTCCTCAATAACCGAACAGTTTTTTCTGTAAATACTGCATATTGAATTTTATCCATAAATCTATTTTCTTCCCTATGAGTTCCAGTTTCGATAAGAATTCTCCCTCTAACTGTTTCTATACTTATGATATGAATATACCATACATAACACATAACGAATTGGTATGGATGATGAGATTCCATTGATACAAAGCCAATTCCAATAGACGTATTGAACATTCCCGTTGTCGTGCATCCAGCAGGAATTGAACCCGCAAATTTGCCAATTATGAGTTGGGCGCTTTAACCATTCAGCCATGGATGCATAAGGGGGATTATCATAGAATAAAGAAAGAAATATTGTAAAAGAAATATCATAAAGAAATATCATAGAAGAAAGAACTATCGTATCGGAGATTACCTAAAGAAATGGAAACCTATTTTCTTTTACTTTATATTCAATATTTATAATGGGGAGGCACTCAAAATGAAGCATAAAATTTCACAACAAGATCCATTTCAACCCTGGATCTTCGAATTGAGAGAGATGTTAAGAGAGGTCAAGAACTCTCACGATTTGTTAGATTCGTGGACCCAAGTCGATTCAGTTAGAACTATCGTTTCTATTTTTTTCGAGCAAGAACGTTTTATGAAACTCTTCGACCCCCTAATTTGGAGGAGTTTACTCTCACGCGATTCACAGGGGTCAAGAAGCAATCGGTATTTCACGATCAAAGGGGCAGTACTGACGATCAAGGGTCTAGTCAAAGGTGCAGTATTGACGACCAAAGGTCTAGTACTGCTTGTAGTAGTGGTCCTTCTCTATCGCATGCATAATCGAGAAATGGTCGAAAGAAAAAATCTATATTTGATGGGGCTTCTGCCTAGGAATTCCTTTGGACCCAGAAATGCTCCATTGGAAAAATCTTTTGGGTCTATCAATAGGTTGATTGTTTCGCTCCTGTATCTTCCAAAAGGGAAAAAGATCTCTGAGAGTTGTTTCATGGATCCGAAAGAGAGTACTTGGGTTCTCCCAATAACTAAAACGAAAAAGTGTATCATGCCTGAATCTAACTGGGGTTCGCGGTGGTGGAGGAACCGGGTCGGAAAAAAGAGGGATTCTATTTGTAAGATATCTAATGAAACCCTGGCTGTAATTGAGATCTCATTCAAAGAGAAAGATATCAAATATCTGGAGTCTTCTTTTGTTTCCTATACGGATGATCGGATCCGCAAGGACCATGATTGGGAATTGTTTGATCGTCTTTCTCCGAGAAATAAGCGAAACATAATCAACTTGAATTCGGGACAGCTATTTGAAATCTTAGTGAAACACTGGATTTGTTATCTTATGTCTTCTTTTCGTGAAAAAAGACCAATTGAAGTGGAGGGTTTCTTCAAACAACAAGGAGCTGGGTCAACTATTCAATCAAATGATATTGAGCATCTTTCCCATCTCTTCTCGAGAAACAAGTGTGGTATTTCTTTGCTGCAAAATTGTATTCAATTTCATATGTGGCAATTCCGCCAAGATCTCTTCGTTAGTTGGAAGAAGAATCCGCACGAATCAGATTTCTTTAGGAAGGTGTCGAGAGAGAATTGGATTTGCTTAGACAATGTGTGGTTGATAAACAAGGATCGGTTTTTTCGCTTGTTTAGCAAGGTATGGAATGTATCGTCAAATATGCAATATGATTCCACAAGATCTAATTTCGTTCAAGTAAGGGATTCTAGCCAATTGAAAGGATCTTTTGATCAATCCATAGATCATTTCGATTCCATTCGTAATAAGGATTCGGAATATCACACATGGATCAATCAAAGAGAGATTCAAAAAGAAGGGTCGATTCTTTGGGATCCTTCCTTTCTTCAAACGGAAGGAGCAGAGATAGAATCAGACCGATTCCCGAAAAGCCTTTCTGGAGATTCCTCAATGTCCCGGCTATTCACGGAACGTGAGAAGCAGATGAATAATCATCCGCTTCCGGAAGAAATCGAAGAATTTCTTGGGAATCCTACAAGATCAATTCGTTCTTTTTTCTCTGACAGATGGTCAGAACTTCATCTGGGTTCGAATCCTACTAAGAGGTCCACCAGAGATCAGAAATTATTGAAGAAACAACAAGATCTTTCTTTTGTCCCATCCCGGCGATCGGAAAAAAAAGAAATCATTGATATATTCAAGATAATTGCGTATTTACAAAATACCGTCACAATTCATCCTATTGCATCAAATCCGGGATGTGATAGGGTTCCGAAGGATGAACCGGATATGGGCAGTTCCAACAAGATTTCATTCTTGAACCAAAATCCATTTTTTGATTTATTTCATCTATTCCATGACCGGAAGAGGGGAGGATACGTGGGGCGCCACGATTTTGAATCAGAAGAGAGATTTCAAGGAGTGGCAGATCTATTCACTCTATCAATAACCGAGCCGGATCTGGTGTATCATAAGGGTTTTGCCTTTTCTATTGATTCCTGCGGATTGGATCAAAAAAAATTCTTGAACGAGGTATTCAACTCCAGGGATGAATCGACAAAGAAATCTTTATTGGTTCTACCTCCTATGTTTTCTGAAGAAAATGAATCTTTTTATCGAAGGATCAGAAAAAAAGGGGTCCAGATCTCCTGCGGGAATGCTTTGGAAGATCCAAAACCAAAAAGAGTGGTATTTGCTATCAACACCATACTGAAGGCATTCAATCAACATAGATTGATCCAAAATCTGATTCCAATCCAATATAGCATCCATGGGTACATAAGAAATGTATCAAATCGATTCTTTTTAATGAATAGATCCGATTGCAACTTCGAATACGGAATTCAAAGGGATCAAATAGGAAATGATACTCTGAATCAGAGAACTCAAAGGAAATTTACGATCAACCAACATTTATCGAATTTGAAAAAGAGTCATAAGAAATGGTTCGATCCTCTTATTTCTCGAAGCGAGAGATCCATGAATCGGGATCCTGATGCATATAGATACAAATGGTCCAATGGGAGCAAGAGTTTCCAGGAGGATTTGGAACATTTCGTTTCTGAGCAGAAGAGCCGTTTTCAAGTAGTCTTCGATCGATTAGGTATTAATCAATATTTGATTGATTGGTCTGAGGTTATCGAAAAAATTGATTGGTATTGGTATTGGTCGGAATTTTTCGACAAAAAAGATCCTTCTAAGTCACTTCGTTTCCTTTTGTCGAAGTTACTTCCCCTTTTGTCCTATTTGTCCAATTTGTCCAAGTCGCTTCTTTTCTTTTTGTTTAGGTCACTTCCTTTTTTCTTTGTGAGTATCGGGAATAGCCCCATTCATAGGTCCGAGATCCACATCTATGAGTTGAAGGGTCCAACTGATCAACGCTTCAATCAGTTGTTAGAATCAATAGGTCTTCAAATCGTTCATTTGAATAAATTGAAACCCTTCTTATTGGATGATCATGATACTTCCCAAAAATCGAAATTCTTGATCAATGGAGGAAGAGTATCACCGTTTTTGTTCAATAAGATACCGAAGTGGATGATTGACTCATTCCATACTAGAAAAAATCGCAGGAAATCTTTTGAGAAGACCGATTCCTATTTCTCAATGATATCCCACGATCGAGACAATTGGCTGAATCCCGTGAAACCATTTCATAGAAGTTCATTGATATCCTCTTTTTATAAAGCAAATCGACTTCGATTCTTGAATAATCCACATCACTTCTGGTTCTATTGTAACAAAGGATTCCCTTTTTATGTGGAAAGGACCCCTATCAATAATTATGATCTTACGTATGGACAATTCCTCAATATCTTTTTCATTCGCAACAAAATATTTTCTTTGCACGTCGGTAAAAAAAAAGATGTTTTTTTGGAAAAAGATACTATTTCACCGATCGAGTCACAGGTATCTAAGATATGCATACCTAAGAATTTTCCGCCGAGTGGTGCCGAACCGGATAACTTGGACAAATCTTTTCATTTTCCAATTCGATCCGCTCCATTCGTTCGTAGAGCTCTTTACTCGATCGCAGACATTTTTGGAACACCTCTAAGAGAGGGACAATTAGTCAATTTTGAAAGAATTTATTGTCAAGCTCTTTCAGATATGAATCCATCTGATTCAGAAGGGAAGAACTTGCATCAGTTTCTCAATTTCAATTCAAAGATGGGTTTGATTGACTCTGAGAAATATTTATTACCATCCGAAAAGAGGAAAAAACGGAGTCTTTATCTAAATAAATGCGTTGAGGAAGGGCAGATGTATAGAACCTATAGTGCTTTTTCAACTCTCTCAAATATGTTTCAAACATATATGCCATGGTTCTTTACTTCGACAGGGTACAAATATCTCAATTTCATTCTTTTAGATACTTTCAAAAAAGTATATAATTCAGACCTATTGAGGATAGCGATACTAAGTAGCAGTCAAAAATTGTTATCCCTTTTTGAAGATATTATAGATAGATTAGATATAGATATATCATGGCCAATTCTTCAGAACAAATTGCGGGAGATTCTTCTTCCACAAAGGAATCTGATAAGCGAGATTTCGAGTAAGTGTTTACATAATCTTCTTCTGTCCGAAGAAATGCTTCGTCGAGATAATGAGTCACCCGTTTCATTGATATGGGAATTTCCGGGATCACCAAATGTTCGGGAGTTGCTCTATTCAATCCTTTTCCTTCTTCTTGTTGCTGGATATATCGTTCGTAGACATCTTCTCGTTGTTTCCCGAGCCTCTAGGGAGTTACAGACAGAGTTGGAAAAGATCAAATCTTTGATGATTCCATCATACATGATTGAGTTGCGAAAACTTCTGGATAGGTATCCTACATCTGAACTGAATTCTTTCTGGTTAAAGAATCTCTTTCTAGCTGCTTTAGGATATTTTCTAGAAGAAATACGGGCTTTTGGCGGCAAGATGCTATCGGGTGGTGGTCCCGCTTATGGGGTCAAATCAATACCTTCTAAGAAGAAATATTGGAATATCAATCTCATTGATATCATCGATTTCCTAAGTATCATACCCAATCCCATCAATCGAATCACTTTTTCGAGAAATACGAGACATCTAAGTCGTACAAGTAAAGAGATCTATTCATTACTAAGAAAAAGAAAAAATGTGAACAGTGGTTGGATTGATGATAAGATCGAATCCTGGGTCGCGAATACTGATTCGATTGATGATGCCGAAAGAGAATTCTTGGTTCAGTTCTCCATCTTAAGGAAAGAAAAAAGGATTGATAAAATTCTATGGAGTCTGACTGATAGTGATCATTTATCAAAGAATGGTTCTAGTTATCAAATGATTGAACAACCAGGATCGGTTTACTTACGATACTTAGTTGACATTCATAAAAAGTATCTAATGAATTATGAGTTTCATAGACCCTCTTTAGCAGAAAGACGAGTATTCCTTGCGCATTATCAGACAATCACTTATTCACAAACCTCGTTTGGGGCTAATAGTTTTCATTTCCCATCTCATGGAAAACCCTTTTCACTCCGCTTAGGCCTATCCCCCTCTAGGGGTATTTTAGTGATAGGTTCTATAGGAACTGGACGATCCTATTTGGTCAAATACCTAGCGACAAACTCCTATCTTCCTTTCATTACAGTAGTTCCGAACAAGTTCCTGGATGAAAGGCCTCAATTTTTTGAGGATATTTATGATGATAGTGATGGTGAGGATATTTTTGATAATAGTGGTGCTCATCATACTCATCATAGTGAGGATATTGAGGATATTGATGATAGTGAGGATAGTGAGGATATTGATATTGATGGGGAGCTGCTAACTATGACGAATGAGGAGGTGGATATGGTAGACCGCTTTTATATCACCTTTCAACTCGAATTAGCAAAAGCAATGTCTCCTTGCATACTATGGATTCCAAACATTCATGATCTGTCTCTGGATGCGTCGAATTACTTATCCCTCGGTCTATTAGTGAACCATCTCTCCAGGGATTGTGAAAGATCCTCCAATAGCAATATTCTTGTTATTGCGTCGACTCATATTCCCAAAAAAG